TCTGAAACCGTGGCACACATCTAGGTTACAATCCCCTAAAAAAGATTCAATAAAAAAGAACGGACAACAAAATGATTTTTGTTTTTTAACGGTTTGGGGAATGGAGGCTGAACTGCCTTTTGGTTCTCCCCGAAAACAACTTTCTTTTTTTGAACCCATTTTTATAAAAGAACTAGAAAAAAAAATGAAAAAATGGAAAAAGAGGCGTTTTCAAATTCTAAGAGTTTTAAAAGAAAGAACAAACTTGTTTCTAAATATCTCAAAAGAAACAAAAAAATGGGTCATAAAAAACATTCTATTTTTAAAAGAAATAATAAAAGAACTTTCACAAAGAAACCCAATTCGATTATTAGAATTGAAAGAAATATACGAGTTGAATGAAGCTAAAAAAGAAAAAAATTCGATAATAAGTAATCGAATGATCCACGACTCGTCCATTGTAATTCGATCTATGGATTGGACAAACTTTTCATTGAGAGAAAAAAAAATGAAAGATCTGACTGATAGAACAAAAACAATACTAAATAAAATTGAAAAAATTAGAAAAGATACGAAAAAAGAGTTTCTAAATCCCGAAATAAATATTAGCCCTAACAAAATAAGTTATGATGATAAAATATTAGAATATCACAAAAGGATTTTTAAGATATTAAAAAAAAAAAATGTACGATTAATTCGTAAATCGCATCATTTTCTAAAATTTTTCGTTGAAAAGATAAACATAGATATCTTTCAACGTATGATTAATATCCCGAGGATTAATGCGCAACTTTTTTTGGATTCAATAAAAAAAATTATTAATAAATACATTTACAATAATGAAGCAAATCAAGAAAGAATTGATAAAACAAATCAAAGTATAATTCACTTTATTTCAACTATAAAAAAGTCACTTTATAATATTAGTAATAAGAATGGAAAGATCTTTTGGGACTCGTCGTATTTGTCGCAAGCATATTTATTTTACAAATTATCACAAACACAAATTATTAACTTATCTAAGGTAAGACCTATCTTTCAATATCACGGAACATCCCTTTTTCTTAAGAATGAAATACAGGATTATTTTGTTAAAGTTGTGGGAGCACAAGAAATATTCCATTCCGACTTAAAACAAAAGAATCTTCAAAATTCGGGAATGAATCAATGGAAAAATTGGTTAAGGGGTCATTATCAATACGATTTATATCCGATTAGATGGTCCAAATTATTACCACACAAATGGCGAAATAGAGTCAATCAAGGTCCTAAAAATAAAGATTTTAACCAATGTTATTCATATGAAAAAAACCGATTAATTGATTACAAAAAACAAAGTGATTTTGAAACATACTACTCATTACCGAATAAAAAGGAGAATAAAAAAAAAATATATATATATGATCTTTTATCATCTAAATCTCTTATTTATGAAGATAATAAGGATTCATATATTTATGAATTACCAGTACAAGTAAAAACTAATCAAGAAATATCTTATAAGTACAACACAGATAAATGGAAATTTTTTGATATACTGACATGTATCTCTATGAATAATTATCTAGTAGAAGATGATATTTTAGATATGGAAAAAAATCCGGATAGAAAATATTTAGATTGGAGAATGCTTCATTTTTGTCTTAAAAAGAAGGCCGGTATTGGAGCCTGGATCAATATTGAGGCTGACACAAACAGTAATAAAAATACTAAAACTGGGGTTAATTATTTGAAAAAAATTGAAAAAATCGATAAGAAAAGTTTTTTTTATCTCACAATTAATCAAGATCAAGAAATCAACCCATCCAACAAAAAAAAAAAAATATTTTTTGATTGGATGAGAATCAATGAAGAAATACTAAGTCGTTCAATATCCAATCTGGAACTTTGGTTCTTTCCAGAATTTTTGATACTTTATAATGCATATAAGATTAACCCGTGGATCATACCAATCAAATTACTTCTTTTAAATTTGAATGTAAATGAAATTGTTAGTAAAAATAAAAAACTAATTAGAAAGAAAAAAAGAGCTCTTTTTATAGAAAAAACTCTTGAATTAGAAAATCGAAATAAAGGAGAAAAGGAATCCGTGGCCGAAGAGGATCTTGAATCAGCTCTCTCAAACCACAAAAAGTATGTTCAAGAAGATTCCGCGGGAACAGATGCGAAAAAACGTATAAATAAAAAGCAATACAAGAAAAACACGGAAGCAGAGCTTGATTTCTTACTAAAAAGATATTTTCGTTTTCAATTGAGATGGGATGATTCCTTAAATCAAAGAATGATCAATAACATCAAAGTATATTGTCTCCTGCTTAGACTGATAAATCTCAGAGAAATTGCTATATCCTCTATTCAAAGGAGAGAAATGAGTCTGGATATTCTGATAGTTCAGAAGGGTTTAACTCTTACAGAATTAATGAAAAGGGGAATATTGATTATCGAACCGGTTCGTCTGTCTGTAAAAAATGATGGACAATTTATTATGTCTCAAACCATAGGTATTTCATTAGTTCATAAGAATAAGTACCAAATTAATCAAAGATACCAAGAAAAAGGCTATGCTGATAAGAAGAGTTTTGATGAATCCATTGCAATACATCAAAAAACGACTGAAAATAGAGCGGGTAATCATTATGATTTGCTTGTTCCTGAAAATATTTTATCCCCTAGAGGTCGTAGAGAGTTCAGAATTCAAATTTGTTTCAATTCTCGGAATAGAAATGATATCCATAGAAATACGGCATTTTACAATGCAAATAAGGTGAAAAATTGTGATCTTGTTTTAGATAAAAGCAAACATCTTGATAGATATAAAAATAAACTAAATAAATTAAAGTTCCTTCTTTGGCCGAATTATCGATTAGAAGATTTAGCTTGTATGAATCGTTATTGGTTTGATACCAATAATAGCAGTCGTTTTAGTATGCTACGAATCCATATGTATCCACAATTGCAAATTTGTTAATGCTGCATTTTCCCTATATTTCCCGTACTATGGTATATGAAGACAAAGAAATACACATATGGAACTGTCTTACATTCCGATAGATGATATTCATTTAATTCAATGACGTATCTATTCGATTAAGAAATGAATCAAGAAAATATTCTTATTTAAATTTAGATTTTAAGTCTAGATATTTTTTGTGCGTGCAGAAATATATCATCCTTTTGTATACCTATCTGAATCCAATTTTAAAAATTGGATTGCTTATTAATAAATTTGATTTGAAAAAAAAAGAATAGAAATTCTTAATGAAATTAAGATTATTATGTATATCAAATTTAAATGAGTGACATTCTTATTACTGATAAATAAAAATTTATAAAAAAGAAAAAGGTGGGGAAGAGGATTTCATTTTATGGTAAAAAATTCATTCATCTCGGTTATTTCGCAAGAAGAAAAAAAAGAAAACGTAGGATCCGTTGAATTTCAAGTATTCAGTTTCACCAATAAGATACGAAGACTTACTTCACATTTTGAATTTCACAAAAAAGACTATTTATCTCAAAGAGGTCTACGTAAAATTCTGGGAAAACGCCAACGATTACTTTCTTATTTAACAAAGAAAAATATAATGCGTTATAAAGAATTAATTAATCAATTGGATATTCGGGAGTCAAAAACTCATTAATTTTAAAAGTCATTTAAAATTATTTGATTTATTATATCTTAAATTTTTATGAACTTATTTTCATTTTCAGCAATTCATGGAAAAATGAATCGAGGAAAAACTTATGAATGGACCAACTACAAGAAAAGACCTCATGATAGTCAATATGGGACCTCACCACCCATCAATGCACGGTGTTCTTCGACTCATCCTTACTTTGGATGGTGAAGATGTTATTGACTGTGAACCAATATTGGGTTATTTACACAGAGGGATGGAAAAAATTGCGGAAAACCGAACTATTATACAATATCTACCTTATGTAACACGTTGGGATTACTTAGCTACTATGTTCACAGAAGCAATAACCGTAAATGGTCCAGAACAGTTGGGAAATATTCAAGTACCTAAAAGAGCCAGCTATATCAGAGTAATTATGTTGGAGTTGAGTCGTGTAGCTTCTCATCTGTTATGGCTTGGCCCTTTTATGGCGGATATTGGCGCACAGACTCCCTTCTTCTATATTTTCAGAGAAAGAGAATTAGTATATGATCTATTCGAAGCAGCCACCGGTATGAGAATGATGCATAATTTTTTTCGTATCGGGGGGGTCGCGGCTGATCTACCTCATGGCTGGATAGATAAATGTTTGGATTTCTGCGATTATTTTTTGACAGGGGTTGCTGAATATCAAAAACTTATTACACAAAATCCTATTTTTTTAGAACGAGTTGAGGGGGTAGGCATTATTTGTGGAGAAGAAGTAATCAATTGGGGTTTATCCGGACCAATGCTGCGAGCTTCCGGAATACCGTGGGATCTTCGTAAAGTTGATCATTATGAGTGTTATGACGAATTTGATTGGGAAGTTCAGTGGCAAAAAGAAGGAGATTCATTAGCTCGTTATTTAGTCAGACTTGGTGAGATGACGGAATCCATAAAAATTATTCAACAAGCTTTGGAAGGAATTCCTGGGGGGCCCTATGAGAATTTAGAAATACGATGTTTTGATCGAGAAAGGTATCCGGAATGGAATGACTTTGAATATCGATTCATTAGTAAAAAACCTTCGCCAACTTTTGAGTTGGCGAAACAAGAACTTTATGTGAGAGTCGAAGCCCCAAAAGGGGAATTGGGCATTTTTCTGATAGGGGATCAGGGTGGTTTTCCTTGGAGATGGAAAATTCGACCGCCGGGTTTTATGAATTTGCAAATTCTTCCTCAGTTAGTTAAAAGAATGAAATTGGCCGATATTATGACAATACTAGGTAGCATAGATATCATTATGGGAGAAGTTGATCGTTAAAATGATAATTGATACACCAGAAGTACAAGATATCAATTCTTTTTCTAGATTGCAATTCTTACAAGAAGTCTATGGAATTCTATGGGCGCTTGTCCCTATTTTGACTACTGTATTGGCAATTACAATAGGCGTACTTGTAATTGTATGGTTAGAAAGAGAAATATCCGCAGGGATACAACAACGTATTGGACCTGAATATGCCGGTCCTTTGGGAGTTCTTCAAGCTTTAGCAGATGGTACAAAACTACTTTTTAAAGAAAATCTTCTTCCATCTAGAGGTAATACTCGTTTATTCAGTATCGGACCATCTATAGCAATCATAGCAATTTTACTAAGCTATTCAGTAATTCCTTTTGGTTATCGCCTTGTTTTAGCCGATCTCCATATCGGTGTTTTTTTATGGATTGCCATTTCAAGTATTGCTCCCATCGGACTTCTTATGTCAGGATATGGATCAAATAATAAATATTCCTTTTTAGGTGGTCTACGAGCTGCTGCTCAATCAATTAGTTATGAAATACCATTAACTCTATGTGTATTATCAATATTTCTACGTGTGATTCGTTGAGACATAAACTTCTCCCACTTTTTTTTTCGAGAAAAGGGGTGAAATGGATTGAATAGATATCTTCATTTTTATATTCATTATTCGGATTAATGAACTAAATCAGATAGTTATATGAGTGAAAGAAAACAGCTTATATAAATAAAAATTAGCAGTCCAAATATTGAGTCTCATTTTCTATGTATAAGAGTTAAGCAGAAATAAACATAGGTGCAAGAGAACCGTTATCCCAAGATTGGTTCACTAGTCATCCTGTCTTGAAGCGGACTCAAAAGATCGACCGTATTGAGTTTTCACTATTATTTGTATGTATTACCATATATGTATTACCATAACACGGCCAATTGAACAAAAATGAGTGAGTGGATGGTTAGAAACACCAAGATATACAAAGGATTAGTAAAGAAGATTTAAAAAATTATCCAAAAGAAAAGTAAATTTTTGTAAAATACATAATATAAAAAGAATACGAATTGGGGCCTTAAGTTTGTAGAAATGATCAGGCAATACTCCCCACGATTCCGATCCAGAGTATGCGCCTATCCACCCATTAAATAAATGATTATCGGAAACGAAATAATCCCTTATTTAGTAAGTCCACCCTTTCTCAAAAAGAAGAACAGGAACAAAAAAATGGAAAGAATCCAATTACAACAAAAAAAAGAGATCTTTTTTAGTCTTTCTTATCTCCATCTATTCCTATATTCATTTTCTTTCCAATATCCCTAGTGATGGAGATAGAATTCGTACACGAATTCATAAACTAATGGAATAGGCTTTTTTTCGTAATTGAAAACGATGGGTTATTGATATTTATAATAAAGAGTATTTTAGTGAAGAATTAAGTTATTACTTAACAAAGAAAAATTTTAATTATTAAAGGATGAGATCAATTCAGAAGTACCCCTTTTTTCTTTACTTTATTATTTCTTTACTTTATTATTAGAACAGACAGAATTCAATTGGGTTAATTTGGGGTGGGGACACACGATAGATTTTTATACTATACTACAAAAAATACATATCAAGATAAGATAAATAATACCGACACGCTCCTTAGATTTATTTATAGCCCTCGAGGAGCCGTATGAGGTGAAAATCTCATGTACGGTTCTGTAATAGCGATAAGAACAGTGATGTTCTTGCCGACTATGATTATCTAACAGTTCAAGTACAGTTGATATAGTTGAGGCTCAATCAAAATATGGTTTTTGGGGGTGGAATTTGTGGCGTCAACCTATAGGGTTTGTTATTTTTCTAATTTCTTCCTTAGCAGAATGCGAGAGATTACCTTTTGATTTACCAGAAGCGGAAGAAGAATTAGTAGCGGGTTATCAAACCGAGTATTCGGGTATAAAATTTGGTTTATTTTACGTTGCTTCCTATCTAAATCTATTAGTTTCTTCATTATTTGTAACAGTTCTTTACTTGGGTGGTTGGGATATCTCGATTCAATACATATTCGTTTATGAGTTTTTTGAAATAAATAAAGCGTATGAAGTCTTTGGAATGATAATTAGTATCTTTATTACATTAGCTAAAACCTATCTGTTCTTGTTCATTTCTATAACAACAAGATGGACTTTACCCCGACTAAGAATAGACCAACTATTAAATCTTGGATGGAAATTTCTTTTACCTATATCTCTCGGTAATCTATTATTAACAACTTCTTTTCAACTCTTTTCACTGTAAAGGAATACCAAATTCTATATTCACAACTTGCTCAAACAAGAGAAAGAAACAAACATAAAATTCTTTAGAGATATTACAATATGTTCCCTATGGTAACTGGGTTCGTGAATTATAGTCAACAAACAGTACGAGCTGCAAGGTACATTGGTCAAAGTTTCATGATTACGTTATCCCATGCAAATCGTTTGCCTGTAACTATTCAATATCCTTACGAAAAATTAATCACATCGGAGCGTTTCCGCGGTCGAATCCATTTTGAATTTGATAAATGCATTGCTTGTGAAGTATGTGTTCGTGTATGTCCTATAGATCTACCCGTTGTTGATTGGAAATTGGAAACGGATATTCGAAAGAAACGATTGCTTAATTACAGTATTGATTTCGGGATCTGTATATTTTGTGGTAACTGCGTTGAATATTGTCCAACAAATTGTTTATCAATGACTGAAGAATACGAACTTTCTACTTATGATCGTCACGAATTGAATTATAATCAAATTTCTTTGGGTCGTTTACCAATGTCAATAGTTGATGATTATACAATTAGAACAATTTTGAATTCGCCTAAAATTCAAGTCTAAAATAAGGAAATCCCTTGATTAAAGATTAATTGATTTAAGAGTAATTGGAAATTACTAAGGTTCCGTTTTGATTTAAAGAAATGAGGTTTCTTTCGTTTTGTTTGTTTGGTCAATACCCACAAATCCAAACTATTGATTCATGAGAGTTGCAGCTCAATTTAGATTGAATCCATATATTTCGAAATATATAGTTTCGAACTACTCTTTCAGATCACAAATAAGATTAATCCAATAATTGTACCTGCATTAATTCACACCCCTTAAGATTTAATTAGGAATTGATTATGCATTTTTTTTCCTCGTCAGATCAATAAGGTCATGAAAAAGATTTCGATTTATTTATCTCTTATTTTACTATATATAATGGATTTGCCTGGACCGATACGTGATTTTCTTGTAGTCTTGTTGGGATCAGGTCTTATATTAGGAAGTATGGGAGTACTATTACTTACCAACTCCATTTACTCTGCTTTTTCGTTGGGACTGGTTCTTGTTTCTATATCCTTATTCTATATTCTAGCAAACTCCCATTTTGTAGCTGCTGCGCAACTCCTTATTTACGTGGGAGCTATAAATGTTTTAATCATATTTGCTGTGATGTTCATGAAGGGTTCAGAATATTCCAAAGATTTTAATCTTTGGACCGTTGGGAGTGGATTTACTTTTCTGATTTGTACAAGTATTTTTGTTTCACTAATGACTACTATTCTAGATACGTCATGGTATGGGATTATTTGGACTACAAGATCAAACCAGATTCTAGAGCAAGATTTGATAAGTAATAGTCAACAAATTGGAATTCATTTATCAACATATTTTTTTCTTCCATTTGAACTCATTTCGATCATTCTTTTAGCTGCTTTGATCGGCACAATTGCCCTGGCTCGCCAGTAAGTAATAAATCTTTAGAAATAGCATAAATTAAACTTTGTTCTATGTTATCACACACATTCCCCTTCAATTCTATTTGAAGATTGTTTCTGTCCAAAAAAAAATTCTTTTATTCGATCGATTACTAATATATTCCCTTGTTCTGTACTTTTTTTTTGTCAATTGAATGGAATCTATTAAAATTTTGTTCATATTGAAATGAATCGGAATTGATAAGGAGTTGGTCAATCATGCTCGAACATGTACTTGTTATAAGTGCCTATTTATTTTCTATCGGTATCTATGGATTGATCACGAGCCGAAATATGGTTAGAGCCCTTATGTGTCTTGAGCTTATACTGAATGCAGTTAATATAAATTTTGTAACATTTTCTGATTTTTTTGATAGTCGCCAATTAAAGGGTAATATTTTCTCAATTTTTGTTATAGCTATTGCAGCCGCTGAAGCAGCTATTGGCCCAGCTATAGTTTCGTCAATTTATCGTAACAGAAAATCAACTCGTATCAATCAATCGAATTTGTTGAATAAGTAGTATTTATCAGATAAATTATGATATTAATCAAGTCAAATTATCTGTATAATACGTAATCTACAATCATGTTTGTTTGCGAAAACATAAAAAATCAAAGTATCTTGGCCCTATCGCATGAGTTAATCTGAAAGTAGATTGATTATAAAAATTCTGATAAATTATTGACTCATCTGGTATCTAAATATATAATTCATTTACAAATTTACTCGATCGAAAATTTATAGTGTTAAAAAAAATTGTAGATACAATGTCACATTCAGTAAAGATTTATGATACATGTATAGGGTGTACTCAATGTGTCCGAGCTTGCCCCACGGATGTATTAGAAATGATACCTTGGGGCGGATGTAAAGTTAAGCAAATAGCTTCGGCTCCAAGAACAGAAGACTGTGTTGGTTGTAAGAGATGTGAATCTGCCTGTCCGACGGATTTCTTGAGTGTTCGAGTTTATTTATGGCATGAAACAACTCGAAGCATGGGTCTAGCTTATTGATACGTTCCATAAAAACCCCTTGAATACATTTGATTTCTTTTTTACCGACAAAAACTCGTGTTCAAAATATATATTTATATTTTTTATTTCATTTTCGAACATGGGTTTTTTTAGTCCAAGTGTATTTTGTTTTTACTACGAATTATTTTCCTTGGTTAACAATAGTTGTAGTTTTGCCAATATTTGCGGGTTTCTTACTTTTCTTTCTCCCTCATAGGGGAAATAAAGTAATTAGATGGTATACAATATGTATCTGTGTACTCGAACTCCTTCTAACAACCTATGCATTTTGTTATCATTTCGAATTAGACGATCCATTAATCCAACTGACGGAGGATTATAAATGGATCCTTTTTTTTGATTTTTACTGGAGATTGGGAATAGATGGACTTTCCGTAGGACCCATTTTATTGACGGGATTTATCACCACTTTAGCTACTTTAGCCGCTTGGCCAGTTACTCGAGATTCCCGATTATTCCATTTTCTAATGTTAGCAATGTATAGCGGTCAAATAGGATCATTTTCTGCTCGAGACCTCTTACTATTTTTTATCATGTGGGAGTTAGAATTAATTCCCGTTTATCTACTTCTATCGATGTGGGGAGGAAAGAAACGTTTGTATTCAGCTACAAAGTTTATTTTGTACACTGCGGGAAGTTCTGTTTTTTTGTTAATGGGAGTTATGGGTATCGGTTTATACGGTTCTAATGAACCAACTTTAAATTTTGAAACATCAGCTAATCAATCGTATCCTGTAGCACTGGAAATAATATTCTATATCGGATTTCTTATTGCTTTTGCTGTCAAATCACCGATTATACCCTTGCATACATGGTTACCAGACACCCACGGAGAGGCACATTACAGTACTTGTATGCTTCTAGCCGGAATCTTATTAAAAATGGGAGCATATGGATTGGTTCGGATCAATATGGAATTATTACCCTACGCCCATTCTATCTTTTCACCCTGGTTGATGATAGTAGGCATAATTCAAATAATCTATGCAGCTTCAACATCTCCTGGTCAACGCAATTTAAAAAAAAGAATAGCTTATTCCTCCGTATCTCATATGGGTTTCATAATTATAGGAATTGGCTCTATAAGCGATATGGGACTCAATGGAGCTATTTTACAAATAATCTCTCATGGATTTATTGGCGCTGCGCTTTTTTTCTTGTCGGGAACAAGTTATGATAGAATACGTCTTGTTTATCTCGACGAAATGGGTGGAATGGCTATCCCAATTCCAAAAATATTCACGACTTTCAGTATCTTATCGATGGCTTCCCTTGCATTGCCGGGCATGAGCGGTTTTGTTGCAGAATTAATAGTATTTTTTGGAATAATTACCAGCCAAAAATACCTTTTAATGACAAAAATACTAATTACGGTGGTAATGGCAATTGGAATGATATTAACTCCCATTTATTTATTATCTATGTTACGCCAGATGTTCTATGGATATAAGCTTTTTAATGCTCAAAATTCTTATTTTTTTGATTCGGGACCGCGGGAGTTGTTTGTTGCGATCTCTATCCTTATATCTGTCATAGGTATTGGTATTTATCCAGATTTTGTTTTCTCACTATCAGTTGACAAGGTCGAAGCTATTTTATCTAATTATTTTTCTAGATAGTTTTCATAAAAAAATGAAACAGCAATACTATAATCATTAATCATTATTTTATAAATAGTTCATTCCACAATAAAAAAAAAGAAGTTTTTTTTTCTTTTCTTAATTCTTTTTCTTAAGTAAACTAAAAAAAATGAATTGGACTTCCTCATACATTTGGCTTTTGTGAGAACCATTTGAATCACTACATTACTTGATTCAAGGGGTTCTCGATGTTTTACACACAGTTTTCTTATCTATACTCTCCCATGTTTGGATTCGTCAGGCCCTTTCTTGAATTCATTCAATCAGATCTTAATGTAAATGAACCATAACTATGTAGCCCTACCCCTAATAGATTGACCCCCAAATAGCATATCCAAATTATAAGAAAACCAATAGAGGCCACAATTGCGGAATTTACACCGTGCAAATTTTTATTTGTTCGAGTATGTAAATAAATTGCGAATATGGTCCAAGTAATAAATGCCCAAGTTTCCTTTGGGTCCCAATTCCAATATGATCCCCACGTCTCATTAGCCCATACTGCCCCTGAAAGAATACCTATGCTTAAAAATATAAACCCTAGACTAATAATACGATAACTCCAATGATCTAATTGTTGAATCAATTGAGACTTATAATAATTCTTCGAAGAAAAAAAAGAAGTGTTTCTTAAAACATTGTTCCATTCGTTCATGTATTGGATCTCATCAAAGGAAAATAACGCATTTAATAAAATTTTGTTTTTACCAAAAATTCTTATAACTTTTGGAAATGTAATGACTATAAGAGCTATTGAAAATAATGATCCACACAAAAGAGATGCATAACCCAATACCATCATACTTACATGCATCATTAACCAATGAGATTGGAGAGCGGGGACTAATAGTGGGGACTGATACATTTCAGTTAAAAAACCCGAAGTAGCAAAACCTTGGGTAAAAATAGTACTTGGCGTGGTTATTGCGCTTACACTAAAATGGTTTTTAGATTTTTTAAAATACGTAAGTATATGAATAACGGAGAAACCCCAAGAAAGAAATAGTAATGATTCATATAAATCACTTAATGGTAAATGCCTCAAATAAATCCAACGAGTAACTAATAATCCAGTTATACAGAAAAAAGTAGCTATCATGCCCTTTTCTGACGAAGCATAGAGTCCTGCGGTCTCATCAACTAATAAGGTTATCAAATGAATTGTAATGACAATTGAAATGACCGAAAAAGATATATGAGTTAATATATGCTCTAAAGTTGAAAATATCATAAAAATTTAATTATTAAAAAAGGTCCCTCAATTAAATTATTTGAATTTAAATCTATTAAATTATAAGAATTAAAATCGGGGACTTGAATTAATTATATTATAGGACTTTTTTTATAATACAAAATGCCATGCCGCCACTCGGACTCGAACCGAGATGCTCTAGCACTGCTTCCTAAGAGCAGCGTGTCTACCGATTTCACCATAGCGGCTTTCCCGAAATCATAATAACCTATTATTATTCAATCGTCGAGATTGAAAGAATAGAATCAATTCTCAATTCAATGTAATATTTTTTAGAAAATGTTTAAATATTTAAGGGGATAAAAAACTCGTTATCGTTATCTTTTAATTTGAAAACTTTTGAAAACTAAAGTTCAAAATAGGGATTTGAGCATTTTTCAATAAAAATATCTATTATTTGATTTCATTTATTTAATATTTATATGTATTTATTATTATTTATTTCAATAATAATTTAAGGTATCCATTTTTATTTTATTTAACAATAGGATTTTTCGTAGTTTATTCTCTTTCAAAAAAGGAACTGTTGTAACTAGATAGTTCTGGCTTCAATACGTAGATATAATTTTAAAATGCAAATGCTATTTTCCATTTGCATTTTAAAATAAAACGATTCCCTTGTTTTCTTTTTTATCTCATTTTATCAATGAAAAAACAAAATAGGATATTTTTTTCGATTACAATTTCAGCACAGCACCTAATTCAAGAAATTTCGAGAAATATTTCCATAGCTTTGTATTAATCGTTAGGGTTTTCGTTGTGTATAGAATTTGTGTTAGGATTTTGCAAACAAATTTAATTATGTATTCGGTGGGATATATTATATAATAGTAATAATGATTTAGAGAAATTAAAGGTTCATAGAATTTAAAAATAAAGTTTAAACTTAATCAACTAATGTTATCGTTTCAACGCCCCATAAAATTTTCAATAAAGAGTTTTTGTTTACTATTTTTTTTATCTTACATACTTATATAGTAGAATTTTAGAATATTCTATAATATAGAATATTCTAAAAATAAAGAAAAAATTTTTTGTTTTATTGGGGCGATGGGGATTCTTATTTTCCCCACCCCAAAAACGATAAAACAAAGATATGAATATGAAAAAGAAAGGTCAACCCTTATATTTCTATTTCTTTTTATTCGTTGAAAAAGAAAAAAAGTATCGTTTTTCAATTTTCTAATTGAGTAAACAAAAGAATTCTTATTTTTATTTTACATATACTAAGGAAAACAAATTTCATATTCATCCTCTCAAAACATTAGGAAATTCAAATAATTGCTTTGATTAAAAAAAAATGTGAATTTTGTTTGATTTGAATATATTTATTTTAGTTTAGTGACAATTTTCTTTTTTTTTATAAATTCACATTATTATTATTCAATTATTTATATAATTATTATTTAAATAATAATAATTAGAAACAAACTTCTACTAGGCTATTTTTTGAGTCAAACCGATTCAGATTATTCCAATGTTTGATTATTTATTTGATTTGTCCCCAAAAAAACTTTGTGAATTCCCCGTTGAAAGAGATTTTGCTAGCGAAAAAGCTTTCAACGCTGCCCGACGCCCTTTGCTTTTCCAAATATTTTTCCGAATCCGTTTTTTTGATATAGAAGTGCGCTTTTTTGGAGCTGCCATTAAAAAATTATAATAGATTATTCATTGCTATAGTTGGATGTGAAAGACATCTATTGTTCAAAACGAATTGTTCTTTACTATTTTATTTATTTATTATCCATTTATTCTTTAAATTATATTATACTCCTATCAGAATAGAGATATATAAAATTTAAAATTTTTAGATTAGGAACAAAAAAAATATATATATTAAGTCTTATTTTATTGGATCAAATTGTAGGCTGTCTTTTCTGATTCATACCAAAAAAAAAAATAGCGTTTTTCATATAATTATGCGTTCTTGCTCTATAGCGAGAAATTATTGTAATGTATATTAAATAATCCTAATAAAGAAAATTTTCATTTTCTATATCGTAATAAAATTTTATTTTAAATAAATATTTGTGTTCGTTTTTGTGTTCACTAGTAGTTTCATTGGATCATATCATTTGAACAATTCTAACTTTTTGAGTTGAAATATTTGAAGTATTTGGCAAAAAATTAACAATAATTAAGAATATAAAATTCGATTTTAGTTTTGCCTATTAAAATTATTAACTGATCCCTTTGAAAAGAGATAAGAGCTGGTGAATTAGAAAAATTAATTAGGAATAAAATATACTTTTTTTATGGAATATACGTATCAATATTCATGGATCATACCTTTCATCTCACTTCCAATTCCTATGTTAATAGGAGTGGGACTTCTACTTTTTCCGACGGCAACAAAAAACCTTCGACGTATGTGGTCTTTTCCTAGTGTTTTGTTGTTAAGTATAGTTATGATTTTTTCAGTTTATC